TTATTTATCCATGTTGATTAATATTTTATTTAATTATAAATTTAGTTTAGGGAACATTTAATTTTGATTTAAATAGATATGGTTTAACTCCATAAATTTATGTCAGGTTTGTTTGTATGTTTAAGGATTTGAAATATTATTTATCCATGTTGATTAATATTTTATTTAATTATAAATTTAGTTTAGGGAACATTTAATTTTGATTTAAATAGATATGGTTTAACTCCATAAATTTATGTCAGGTTTGTTTGTATGTTTAAGGATTTGAAATATTATTTATCCATGTTGATTAATATTTTATTTAATTATAAATTTAGTTTAGGGAACATTTAATTTTGATTTAAATAGATATGGTTTAACTCCATAAATTTATGTCAGGTTTGTTTGTATGTTTAAGGATTTGAAATATTATTTATCCATGTTGATTAATATTTTATTTAATTATAAATTTAGTTTAGGGAACATTTAATTTTGATTTAAATAGATATGGTTTAACTCCATAAATTTATGTCAGGTTTGTTTGTATGTTTAAGGATTTGAAATATTATTTATCCATGTTGATTAATATTTTATTTAATTATAAATTTAGTTTAGGGAACATTTAATTTTGATTTAAATAGATATGGTTTAACTCCATAAATTTATGTCAGGTTTGTTTGTATGTTTAAGGATTTGAAATATTATTTATCCATGTTGATTAATATTTTATTTAAAGTTTGATTTTGGCTTTATATTTAATTTTTATTAATATTATAATATGAAATTTTTATTAATTAATATTTAATCAGTTATTAAAATTGTTTGAATTAATATAGTTATTGATAAAAATATAATAATTAATAATAGGATAATTATGTGCCAGCATCCGCGGTTATACTAATATATTGGAATTAAGTTTTATTGGTTAATATTTTATTTTTAATTTTTTTTAGGATATAATAATATAAAAGTGAAATTTAAATATAGAATTTTATTTAAAGATTATATGAAATTTTTTGATTAAACTAGGATTAGATACCCTATTATAATGAATTTAAATTTATACTAAGAGATTATGAGTTAAGGTCTTTAAATTTAAAGAATTTGGCGGTAAATTAATTTGACTAGAGGAATTTGTTTATTAATGGATAACACACAATTTATCTTTCTTTATTTATTATTAGTAATAATTTATATATCGTCGTTTAGAATATTTTTATAGAATTAATTTTCTTTAATTGTAATTAATTAAAAATCAGATCAGGATGTAGTTTATAATGAAGAATAAAATGAGTTACATTTTTGGTAAAAAATTACGAATAATTTTTTGTAATTTTAATTTGAAGGAGGATTTAGAAGTAATAAAATATTAGTATGTTTTTATGAATATTTATTATACTAATTTATGTACATATTGCCCGTCGCTTTCATTAAAAAATTTAAAATGAAAAAAGTCGTAACAGAGTAGAGTTACTGGAAAGTGATTCTAGATTGATAAATAAAGGTAATTTTTAATATATTATTTATTTACAATAAATAAGACCTGTTAAATTCGGGGCTTTTAATTAATTTATTTATTATTAATTTTAAATTGTTGTTTAATTTTTAATAAATGTAATTTTTAATAATTAATTTTTATTAATTTATTTATTTGATTATAGTGTAATAGTACTGTGAAGGAATTAATTAAATTTGGTTAAAGAAATTTTTATAAAAATTTACCTTTTGTATCAGGGATTAACAAATAATAATATTATTATTTATTTCTCGAATATGAAATTGAGCTAATTAAATTATTTTTTATTGTTGAATAAATATAATTTAGATTTAATTAGATATGAAATGTTATACGTAATTTAATATATCTAGTTGTTATATTTTTAAAATTTATTTTTAATTTATTTAAAGGGATAATTTTTTAATTTAATTATAAATTTAATTATTTTTATTTAAAATATATTGATTTAATAGTATTAATTATTTAAAGTGTGTTTATACTTAATTAATTTAATTATATATTTTATATTTTTAACTATTATAATTAATTTTTTTTTATAAAAAATAATGTTAATATTAGTATATATATAATGTAATTATTTATTTTAAAAATTTTAAATTTAAATAAAGGAATTCAGCAAAAAGATTTTTCGCCTGTATATCAAAAACATGTTTTAATGAATATTAATATTAAATTTGCCCTGCCCAATGATTAATGTTTTAATGGCCGCAGTAAATTGACTGTGCAAAGGTAGCATAATAATTTGTCTTTTAATTGAGGACTGGAATGAATGGGTGGACGTAAAAATTTCTGTCTCTATTTTTATGTAATTGAATTTTACTTTTAAGTTAAAAGGCTAATTTTATAATTAAATATTATTAAGGGACGAAAAGACCCTATCAAGTTTTATAATATTTAAATGGTTATTTTCATTATTAATTTTTAATTATTATTTTTCTGGGGTGGAATTAATATAAAACTATTAAAAATTTTATAATTTAATAATTTATTATTGATCTTTTTTATTACTAATTAATAAATTACTGTAGGGGTAACAGCATAATTATTTTGGTAAGTTCAAATTTATAAAATAGATTATGACCTCGATGTTGGATTAAATTTACCTAAAAATATTAATGAAGAAGTTATTAAGGTTAGTCTGTTCGACTATTAAAAATTTACATGATCTGAGTTCAGACCGGCGTGAGCCAGGTCAGTTTTTATCTTTAATAATTATATTGAAAATTTATTTAGTACGAGAGGACCAATATTTATTAATTATTATCTAAATTGGCAGAATAAGTGTAATAGAGTTTAGAACTCTTATATAAATTAATATTTATTTAGAAAATACTAAGATGACAGAAAATAAATGTGATAGTTTTAAGAATTATATATGAATAATTATTCTTTTAGTGATAAAATTTTTAGATTTAATATTAGTATATTTTTTAATAATTTTATTAGTATTGGTAGGGGTAGGATTTTTTACTTTATTAGAACGTAAAGTTTTAGGATATATTGGTAATCGTAAGGGTCCAAACAAAGTTATATTATTAGGTTTAGGGCAACCTTTAGTTGATGGTGTAAAATTATTAAGAAAAGAGTTTATTATTCCATTTAGTTCTGTTTATTTGGTATTTATATTATGCCCTTTATTTATTATTTTATTATCTTTATTAATATGATTATGTCTACCATTAGTAAATCATTTTATTGATTTTAACTTTGGTTTATTATTTTTTTTGTCTATCATTGGTTTAAGTGTATATGCCTTAATTTTTTCTGGTTGGTCTTCTAATTCTAAATATTCAATTTTTGGTAGATATCGAGGAGTTGCTCAAACTATTTCTTATGAAGTTAGTTTGAGTTTAGTTATAATAAGTTTTGTTATAATTATTGGAGGATATAATTTGGAATTATTGTCTATTTATCAGAATAATGGTTGGATAATTATTATTATAATACCTTTAGGAATAATTTGATTAGTTTCTATGTTAGCTGAAACTAATCGAACTCCTTTTGATTTTACTGAAGGTGAATCTGAGTTGGTTTCTGGATTTAATGTTGAGTATAGGGGTATTATATTTGTTTTTATTTTTATTGGTGAATACTCTAGTATTATATTTATAAGAAATTTATTTGTAATTTTGTTTTTAGGAGGGTTAAGTTATATTTATATAATTAAAGTTTTATTAATTATTTTATTATTTATTGTAATTCGAGGTACTCTCCCCCGGTTTCGGTATGATAATTTGATATATTTGGCTTGAAAAATTTACTTACCAGTATCAATTAATTTTTTATTCTTTTTTTTAGGATATAAAATTTGTGTATATACATGTTTATTATAATTGTTTTTTTTGAGAAAAACCATTAGAATAATTTATCTTTATAATATCTTCAAAATATTTACTTTTTATAAGTTAAATGATTATTTAATTAAATTTCAATAATAAATTATTATGGGGTTAATTAAAAAAAATAAGAAATGAATTAATGTTAAAATAAACCCAATATTTTCAAATGGGTATTCTACAGGATTAGCTCCAATTCATGTTAATATAATAATATTGATAAAAAATAATCATATAAATAGTTTATTTAATGGGTAAAATTTAAATGATTGAAATTTTATTTTTATGGTAATGGGTAATGTTATTAAAATTAATATTGATGAAATTAAAGCTATTACTCCCCCTAATTTATTAGGAATTGAACGTAAAATTGCATAAGCAAATAAGAAATATCATTCTGGTTGGATATGAATTGGAGTAACTAATGAGTTAGCTGGAATGAAGTTTTCTGGATCATTTATAATTATAGGGTTTGATAAACAAATGAATAATAATGTTATTAATAATATTGAAAATCCAATTGAGTCTTTAATAGTAAATGAAGGGTGAAAATTAATTTTATCAATATTTCTATTAATACCTATTGGGTTGGTGGATCCTGTTTGATGTAAAAATGTAAAATGAATAATAATTAAAGCTATTAAAATGAAAGGTAAAATGAAATGAAATGAAAAAAATCGATTTAAGGTAGCATTATTTACTGAAAATCCTCCTCATAATCATTGGACTGATATGTCCCCAATATAAGGAATAGCTGAAATTAAATTTGTAATTACTGCTGCACCTCAAAATGATATTTGACCTCAAGGTAAAACATAACCTATAAAGGCTGTTGCTATTCTAATGAAAAAAATAATGATACCTGAAAATCAAACTTCTTTTAAAATAAATGAATTAAAAAATATTCCTCGAGCAATATGTATATATATAATTAAAAAAAATATAGAGGCTCCGTTAGCATGAGATGATCGAATTAATCAGCCTAAATTTATATCTCGTATAATATGTGATAGGGATGTAAAAGCTATTCTAACTTCGGGACAATAATGTATTGATAATAATAATCCTGTAATAATTTGAATTATAAATAATAGTCCTAATATTGAACCAAATCTTCATATTATATTAATATTTGAAGGGCAAGGTAGGTCAATAATTATATTGTTGATATTTTTTAAAATGGGGTGTTTTTTTCGAGTATTAATTTTCATTAATTTTTTTTTAAAGGATTTTTGTTAAAATTAGATATTTTAACAATAATGAATAAAGTAATTATTAAATAGATAGCTAGGATAATGGTTGAAATTATTATATTATTATAAAGTGCTGTTATTGAGTAAATTGGTTGATTTATAATAAAATTAAAGTTAATATTATAATTATTATTTAAATTTAAATTATTTTTATTGATATAAATTATAAGTATAATTAATATTAAGAATATAAATAAAATTGAGGTTTTTATTAGTATATAAAAATTGTTATGATTAGTCAATCTAGCAATGTAAATGAAAATTACTAATATTCCTCCCAGAAAAATTAAAATTAAAATATAGGATATTCAGAAAGATGAATTAATATAATTTATTATTATACTAATTAATAAAGTCTCAATTAAAATTATGATAACTATAAATAAAGGATTGTATGTTATAAATATAAAAATTGGTATTATAAGTAATAATAATATAATGAACTTAATTTCAGGTAATAGTTTAATTAAAAATATTAATTTTGGATATTAATGATATTAGTAATAATTTATCTGAAGTTTTAAGAATAAATATTCAACTATAATTTACAAAATTATTATTATTATTAACTATTAAAACTTATGTTAAATATTTATATATTAATTATATATATATATATTATTATTTTTTGTATATTTAATTATTTTTATATAAATAAACATTTGTTATGTTTATTATTAAGTTTGGAGTTTTTTATATTATTAGTTTATTTTTTAATTAATTTTGTTTTAATAAATTTAAGTAATGAATTTTATATAGGATTATACTATTTAACTATTTCAGTATGTGAGGGGGGATTAGGTTTAAGTTTATTAGTAATATTAATTCGATCCCATGGTAATGAAATAATTAATTCATTTATTATAAATATTTAAATGATAATAATATTTATTATGAGAATAATATTACTTCCTTTATTGAATTTTTATTTAAATTTTAATTTGTATATATTAATTGTAAAATATTTTTTGTTATTATTAAGATTTATAATAATTATATATTTATATAAATTTATATTTATCCCTTCACATATTTATTTAATATTTGGATATGATAGGTTAAGAGTTTTAATATTGATGTTAAGTTTATGAGTAGTATTTTTAATAGTTATGTCTACTTTAAAATTTATGAGTTTAAATAAATATTTATATTTAATTTTAATTATATTTATTATATTTATTTTATTTTTAATGTTTACTATATATAATTTATTTAGGTTTTATTTTTTGTTTGAAAGAATTTTAATTCCAGTTTTTATACTAATTATAGGTTGGGGAAATCAACCTGAACGTTTGCGAGCAAGTTTATATTTTATTTTTTATACTGTGTTTGCTTCTTTACCATTATTAATAAGTTTATTTTTATTATTAAAAATAGGTGGTTCATTATTATGATTATATTATAATTATTATCCTTTTTTAAATTTTAATTTTTCTTGAATTATTATATTATGAATTTTTTTTTCTTTATTTGCTTTTATAGTTAAACTTCCCATTTATTATTTTCATTTATGGTTACCTAAAGCTCATGTTGAAGCTCCTATTTCAGGTTCTATAATTTTAGCAGGTGTATTATTGAAATTAGGGGGGTATGGATTTTATCGTATTTTTATAATTTTTGAAATTTTTTTTTTAAAATTTAATGTTTATTTTATATTATTTATTTCTATAGGGTCTATTGTTTCTGCTTTATTATGTTTATTTCAAGTTGATTTAAAATTTTTAATTGCTTATTCTTCAATTGCTCATATAGGATTAATAATAAGAGCAATAATGAATTTAAATTTAATAAGAATAAATGGAGGATTATTAATAATATTAGCTCATGGATTATGTTCTTCTGGGTTGTTTTGTATTGCTAATATTATTTATGAGCGATTAGGTAGTCGAAGTATAATATTAATAAAAGGATTAATTAATATTTTTCCCAGATTAAATATTTGATGATTTTTATTGGTAATTTGTAATATAGCTGCACCTCCTTCAATTAATTTAGTATCAGAAATTAGTTTATTTACTTCTTTATTAAAATATAATAATCTATATTTGGTAGTTTTATTTTTTTTTTCTTTTTTTTGTTCATTATATAGAATTTATTTATATTATTCTATTCAACATGGTAATTTAATAGTAATTTATACTTTATTATTTGTAAATAATCGGGAGTTATTATTAATTTTTTTACATTGATTACCTTTAAATTTATTTATTTTTAAAATTGATGTTTTATATTTTTGTTATTAATATAAATAGTTTAATAATAAAATGTTGAATTGTGGTGTCAGAGATTTAATTTAATGTTAATTTATATAATGTTTTTTTATATTTTTAATATTTATAATTTAATATTTTTTTTCTTATTTAATTTTAGAATAATTTTAATAATAATAGGTATTTTATTTATATATTTAAGTATAAATATCTATATAGAATGAAATTTATTTTTTTTTAATGGAATAAATATTAATTTTTATTTAATAATGGATTTTTATTCTATTATTTTTTCTTCTTTTGTTTTATATATCTCTTCTTCTGTGTTTATATTTAGTAATATTTATATAAAAATAGATAAATTTAATTTACGTTTTGTGTTTTTATTAATATTATTTATTTTATCTATATTAATATTAATCTATAGGGGTAATTTAATTACTATTTTATTAGGTTGGGATGGACTAGGTTTAGTATCTTTTTTACTTGTTATATTTTATATAAATAAAGTTTCATTATCTGGGAGATTATTAACTGTTATTACTAATCGAATTGGGGATATTAGATTAATTTTAAGGATTGTTATATTAATAAATTTTGGTCAGTTTTCATTAATATTTATATTAACTGATATTAAATGAATTTTTATTATATTATTAATTTTTTTGAGAGCTATAACTAAAAGAGCTCAAATGCCATTTTCTGCTTGGTTACCTGCAGCTATAGCTGCACCTACTCCTGTATCTTCTTTAGTTCATTCATCAACTCTTGTTACAGCAGGAGTATATTTAATAATTCGTTATAATAAGATGTTTATATTTTATGGATTAAATGATTATTTATTATTAATTAGACTAATTACTATATTTATATCTGGTTTAAGAGCTAATTTTGAGTTTGATTTGAAAAAAATTATTGCTTTATCAACATTAAGTCAATTAAGGGTAATATTTTTTTCTTTATCAATAGGTTTATGAAAATTAGCATATTTTCATTTATTAACCCATGCTTTATTTAAAGCATTAATATTTTTATGTGCTGGTAGTATTATAAATGGTTATTATGGAAATCAAGATATTCGTTTTAAAGGGAGCTCTATTAATAATTCTATTTTTATTTCTTTATGTATAAATACTTCTTTATTGGCTTTAAGAGGTATACCATTTTTATCTGGATATTACTCTAAAGATATAATTTTAGAAAAATTTTTTAGGATAAATATTAATTTATTTATTATATTAATTTTGGTTGTTAGGACTTCATTAACTGTATGTTATAGATTTCGTTTAATAATATATGTATTTTTAAATTATAATTTATATAATAGGTGCCAAAATACTTATAATTATTTAGAAATTATATTGTCTTTAATAATATTAATATTAGGTTGTATATTTAGGGGTTTTATGTTAAGATGATTTATTTTTCCAAATCCTATAGTTATTATTTTATCTTTAAGATTTAAGATTACTATTTTATTTATTTTTTTTTTAATTATTATATTTATAATATTACTAATATATTATAAATATAATTTAATTAAAATAACTTTTAAATTAAATTTGTATATTATGTTTGTGAGACAAATATGATTAATTTCTTTTTTTTCTACTCAATATATTATATTACAACCTTTTATTATTTCAAAAAAATATATAAATTTGTATGATTATGGGTGAAGGGAGTTATATGGGGGAGAAGGATTATTTAATTTTTCGTTATTAATAAGAAGAAATTTTAGTAAAAATAATTATTATTATATAATTTATTATTATTTGATATTTATAATTTGAATTCTAATACTATTAGTATTATTATTAATTTGTTTATATAGCTTAAAAAATAAAGAGTATAGTAGTGAAGTTACTAATGTAATATAAAATATTTGTAAACAATTCTTAAAGTAGTTACTTATTTTAATATTGAAATTATTATATATTATTTATATTATAAGAATAAAAGTTTAACATATTAATGCTTTTAATTAAATTAGAAGTTTAATTTTAAAAACTTTCTTAATAGAAATAAGAATATTCAATTTCCTTAATAACAATAAGATGCTTATATTAGCTTCTATTAATATTTGTATAAATAAGGATAAAGTAAAATATCTATTAATGAGTCGAAATCAATTATGATTAATCATTTCTTATTTTTTTTTAGGCAAGATTAAGAATATTACTTAATTATATTTGAATGCAAATCAAAATTACTAACCTATTTATTTCATTCTAATGCTCCATTGAATCATTCATAGATTAATCCAATAAGAAGGATAAGTAAAAATATATATCTAGAAATAAATAGTAGTAATAAATTTATTATAGAGGTTATGGGTAAAGGAATAATTAAAGCAATTTCTACATCAAAAATTATAAATAAAATTGCAATTAAAAAAAATTGAATTGAAAAAGGAGTTGAAAAATTGTATAAAGGATTTATCCCACATTCAAAAGGAGAGGATTTTTCTAATTCTTTAATATTTTTTTTTGATACAAAAAAAGAAATAATAAAAAGGAGAATTATTAAAATTAAAATTAATAACCTTATTATAATTATAAAATGAATTACTTTTTTTAAAATTTAAACTTTTCAAGTGGAAATTGAATATACTTATTATATTAAAAAAGTAAATTTAATTTCCTCATCAATAAATAGAACTATATAGGAATAACCATACTACATCAACAAAATGTCAATATCAAATTGCTGCCTCAAAACCAAAATGATGATGATTTGATAAGTGTTTAAATTTTATACGAATATAACATATTAATAAAAATATTGACCCAATTAAAACATGAGCCCCATGGAAACCGGTGGCTATAAAAAAAGTTGATCCATAAGATGAATCTGCTATAGTAAAATTAGCGGATCAGTATTCTCAACCTTGAAGGATTGAAAAATATATTCCTAATATAATAGTTAAAGTTAATGCTAATTTTGAGTAATAAAAGTTATTTATAATAATTCTATGATGAGATCATGTAATTGTAATACCAGAAGAAAGTAAAATTAAAGTATTTAGTAAAGGAATTGATAAAGGATTGAAAGATTTGATTCCTATTGGGGGTCATATTATGCCAATTTCAATTGTAGGAGATAACCTACTATGATAGAATGCTCAAAAAAAAGAAAAAAAAAATAAAACTTCAGAAATAATAAATAAAATTATTCCAAATTTTAAGCCCCCAACTACTTTATTAGTATGGAAACCTTGGTAGGTTGATTCTCGAGTGATATCTCGTCATCATTGATATATAGTTAATAAAATTAATATTAATCCTAAAATTAGTATATTAGTTGATTTTAAATAAATGAATTCTATTATTCCTGTAAGGAATATTATTAATCCTACTGCTCCTCTAAAAGGTCAAGGTCTTTGGTCTACAATGTGATAGGGATGAAATTGTTTAGTCATAATTTATTTCATTATAATATAGAGAAGATAAAGTAGTAAATACATAAGATTGAATTATAGCTACAGCTAATTCTAATATTATTAATAATATTTGTAATATAATAATAATTAAATTTATTCATAAATTTATTTTTTCACAAATGGAAGATATCAAAGAAATTAATAAATGTCCTGCAGTTATATTTGCTATTAATCGTACTCTTAAGGTAATAGGGCGGATAATATTACTAATTGATTCAATGATCACTATAAAAGGTATTAGTATTATTGGAGTTCCTATAGGAACTAAATGAATAAATATTGAGGATGTATTAATAATTCATCCATAAATATTGAAAGTTAACCATAATATTAATGATAAAAATAACGAAATTATAATATGTCTAGTTCTAGTAAAAACATAAGGTAATAAACCTATAAAATTATTAATAAAAATTACTGTTATAATAGAAATAAATATGATAATAGGTTTATTTATAATAATTATGGTTTTTATTTCTTTATAAAATAAATTTAATATAATGTTAATAAATTTATTAAAAGGGTTATTTAAAATTCATAAATTATATTGTAAAAATATTATAATTCTTAATATCCTTAATCAATTGAATTTTATATTAAAAGTTAAGGAAGTGGGGTCAAATATAGAGAATAAGTTATTTACCATAATCAATTTTTATTGATTTTATTTAATATTTTTGTGTCAAAATTCGGAGTTTTAATATTTAATAAAAAATTTAAATTAATAAATATAATAATTATAGTTGTAAATATTAGTATAGAAGGGGTAAATCAATTTATAGGTATTATTTGTGGCATAATAAAAAATACTTAAAAAAGTAATTTAAGATTGACATTCTTATGTTATATTAACTAATTTTTCACTGAAAATATTTAATATATTATTATTGGATTAAAAATCCAATACCTCTGTGGTTGTTCAATGAAAATGATTTAATTCAATTAATAAAATTATTTAATTTAATACTTTCTATAATAATAGGTATAAATCTATGATTAGATCCACAGATTTCAGAACATTGTCCTACATAAATTCCAGGTCGAGAAGAATTAAATATAGATTGATTAATTCGACCTGGAATAGAATCTATTTTTACTCCTAAACTAGGAATAGTTCAAGAATGAATAACATCCATAGATGTTGTAATAATTCGAATAGTGTTATTTATTGGGATAATTATTCGATTATCTACTTCTAACAATCGAATTAGTGATTCTTTTTGGGGTACCATAAAGGAATCAAATTCAATATTATTGAAATCTGAATATTCATAAGATCAGTATCATTGGTGACCAATAGATTTAATAGTAATAATTGGATTAAATATTTCTTCCATTAAATATAAAATTCGTAAAGATGGAATTGTAATTAAAATTAAAATAATTGCTGGAATTATTGTTCAAATAGTTTCAATTTGTTGATTTTCTATTAAATATTTATTAGTATTTTTATTTAAAATTGATATAATTATTAAATAAATAATGAATAATGTAATAGTAATTAGAATTATTATAGTATGATCATGAAATAGAATTAATTGTTCTATTGTAGGAGTATTCCTATTTTGAAAATTTAAATGATTTCATATTGGCATAATTTTTAATTATAATATTTAATTGATTAAATGTATGGGTTTTTGGTGGATTATTTAGATATCACTCAACTGAAGTTGAGTTGTTAATATTAAAAAGGATAATTCGTTTCCTAATTATAGATTCTCAAATAATAATAATGAATATAATAATTGAAATTGTAGAGATTAAAGAACCTAAGGAGGATATTATATTTCAAGAAGAAAAAGAGTCAGGATAATCAGAATATCGTCGGGGTATACCTCTTAATCCTAAGAAATGTTGGGGGAAAAAAGTTATATTTACACCTACAAATATACATATAAATTGAATTTTTAATCACCGAGGATTTAATAATAGTCCTGTAAATAAATGAAGCCAATTAGTTAGACCTCCTATAATGGCAAATACTGCTCCTATAGATAGGACATAATGGAAGTGAGCAACTACATAATATGTATCATGAAGAATAATGTCAATTGATGAATTTGCTAAAATAACTCCTGTTAAGCCTCCTACAGTGAATAAAAATACAAATCCTAAAGATCATATTAATTGTACTGTATTTTTTATTTGTCTCCCATGAATTGTTGCTATTCATCTAAAAATTTTAATCCCTGTAGGGATAGCAATAATTATAGTAGCTGCTGTAAAATAAGCTCGTGTATCTACATCTATTCCTACAGTAAATATATGATGAGCTCATACAATAAAACCTAAAAATCCAATTGCAATTATAGCATAAATTATTCCTAGTATTCCAAAAATTTCTTTTTTACCTCTTTCTGATACTAATATATGAGAAATTATACCGAATCCCGGTAAAATTAAAATATAAACTTCTGGATGCCCAAAAAATCAAAATAAATGTTGATAAAGAATAGGGTCTCCCCCACCAGCTGGATCAAAAAAAGATGTGTTAAAATTACGATCTGTTAATAGTATAGTGATAGCCCCTGCTAATACTGGGAGAGATAATAATAATAAAATTGCTGTAATTAAAACTCTTCATACAAATAATGTTATATTTTCTAATTTTATTCCTGGAGAACGTATATTAAAAATGGTTGTAATAAAATTAATTGCCCCTAAAATTGAGGAGACTCCTGCTAAATGTAAAGAAAAAATTGTTAAATCTACTGAAGATCCTGAATGAGAGATATTAGAGGATAAAGGAGGGTAGATGGTTCAGCCTGTTCCTGCACCTCTTTCAATTAAAGATGAAGATAAAAGTAAAATTAATGAAGGGGGGAGTAATCAAAATCTTATATTATTTATTCGAGGGAATGCTATATCTGGAGCATTAATTATAATTGGGATTAATCAATTTCCAAACCCCCCAATTATTATAGGTATAACTATAAAAAAAATTATTACAAATGCATGGGATGTAACAATAACATTATAAATTTGATCATCCCCAATTAGTGAAGAAGGAGTTCCTAGTTCAGTACGAATTAATATTCTTAAAGCGGTTCCTACTATTGCTGATCAAATACCAAAAATTAAATATATAGTACCAATATCTTTATGATTTGTTGAGTATAATCATCGCGGTAATATGTCTGATTAAAGTAATAGTTTGTAAATCTATATAAGAAATTTCAATTTCTATTACCAAAATTAAATCTTATAGTATAAATTTAAAGATACATTAATTTGCAAAATTAAAAATGTTAAAAACTAAGATTTAAAAATTTATTTATTTTTAACTTTGAAGGTTAATAGTTTATTTATTAACTTAAAATCTTTAAAATAAGATTATAATAAAATTTAAAAAAGGGACTCTTATTAAATTTAATAATGATATTATATTTAAATAATTTTTAGTTATTTTATAATTAATTTTTACATTTCATTTTAATTTAATGAAAGATATTATAAATCTTAATATAATTAATCGTAAGTAAAAATATAATCTAATTATTGAAGATAAAATTATAATTATGGATAAAAAAACTATATTAAAATTTATTATTAAATTAATAATTATTCATTTTATTATGAATCCTGAAAAAGGAGGTAATCCAGCTATTGATATTATATTTAGTATAAAATAGATATTATTTATAATAAACATTTGTAGTATATATTTAATAGAGAAAGTTTTTATAAATGAAATAATTATTAATAAAATTAACCTATAAATAATTAGGTATGTAATAAAAGTTGAATAGTTAAAAATTAATCTTATTAACATTCAACCCATATGATTAATTGAAGATAAAGATAAAATTTTTTTTAAATTAGTTTGATTTAAAGTGGTAATAGATCTAAATAATATATTAATTATAATTATTAAAAATAACATATTATAATTTTTAAGAGTTATATTAATAATAATTATTGGTATAATTTTTTGGATAGTTATGATTAATTTTATTGCTAAAAATCTAGTTTTAGTGATAATTTCAATATATCATATTATAAATGGGAATATTCCAATTTTTATTATTATTGATAATATAATTATATTGAAAATTAAATTTAAATTTATGAATATTCATAAAGGGTTATTAATTATTAATCTAGATATAATAAATATTAAAGATGAAATTGATTGAATTAAAAAATATTTAATAGTAGATTCTGAATATTGTTGATAAATTTTTAATAATATTAATGGTATAATTATTATATTATTAATTTCTAATGCTATCCATAATGAAAATCAAGAAGAGGAAGATACTCCCCAATTAAGACTTAATAAAATTAATATTATAAGTAAAAATTTATTAATTCCAATTAAAAAGGAGAGTTATCTATATTTGAGGTATGAATCCAAAAGCTTTGAATTAGCTTACCTTCTTTTATTAATAATAGATACATTTTTAATGTGTAATTTATTCTATCAAAATAATCCTTTATAAATCTCAGGCAATCTATTTAGATTAATTATTTGTTTGTATTCTATTATAAATATATTTACACAGATAATATTTATAATATACTGTATTATTAAAATTAATCTTATATTAAGCTGTAATTAATTATATATTATAATATTAAATATAACATAATCTAAATAAATAAAGATTATGTTATATTATTATTATTATTATATATATATAATTAACTATATATTATAATTAAATATATAATATATATATATAATTAATTATATATTATAATATTAA